ATTCTATAGGTTTGAATAAAAATTTGATTGATGATTTCATATAATTGCTATGCTTAGTGTGCGACTCGTTGGTTTTTTTTTATAGGATAGAATTCCAAAAAAATGGACAGACTCCTACTGTGAACTAATAACTATATAACTAATAACCAACTCATCGTTTCACATTATCTGGATACAAAAAAGCAGTCAAGATATGATATATTGGTCATATCATTGTAGCAACTGAAATCTTTCTTACATAAAGAAAAAAAATAAATCTGATTATGATATAAAAAAAGTATGCAGATAAAGGAAAGGTTGAGAGAAAGAAAGAAAAAGAATATCAATGATATAGTATTCCAATATATGTAAGGTTTATGAGTCATCTCATAAAAGGCAGTGTAATAAAGCATCAATACTGATTCATCCATAAGTATATGAATCTATTCATAGAAAAAAATCAAGAGCCTCGAGCCAATAAAGACTAAAAAGATTGACTCAAGAACAAATTTCATGAGGGGCTCCATTGTAGAATTCAAACCTAACCATTAATTGCGAAGCGACGGGAACGATGGAACCTATGAATACGTAAGATTCTATTGAAAAATGAATCCTAATAATTCATTAGGTAGGATGGCGGAACGAACCAGGGACCAATTCATTTATTCCGAGAATTCATGAGCTAACCCTACAACTAAAATAGATATTGAAAGAGTAAATATTCGCCCGCGAAGGTTTTTATTAGATTACTCAATCTTGTTCGATCCAATATAATAATATGATCAAAGGCAAAACAAAATAAAGATTCGTTAGAAAAAAACCACATTATCTCACTATCTAGAAATAGAAATAATTATCTAGAAAAAAAAAATACATGTTTAAGTATATATCCAAACAAGATATAGAAATTTCTAATAGATTAGATGAAATCTCAAAGAATCCATGATTCCGTATATTTTCATAAAATTCTCAAATTCGAATCGTTTCATTCGCGATGAGCCGGATGAGAAGAAACTCTCATGTCCGGTTCTGTAGTAGAGATGGAATTGAGAAAGAACCATCAACTATAACCCTAAAAGAACCAGATTTCGAAAACAACATAGAGGAAGAATGAAAGGAATATCTTATCGAGGTAATCGTATTTGTTTCGGTAAATATGCTCTTCAGGCACTTGAACCCGCTTGGATCACATCTAGACAAATAGAAGCAGGGCGACGAGCAATGACAAGAAATGTGCGCCGTGGTGGAAAAATATGGGTACGTATATTTCCAGACAAACCAGTTACGGTAAGACCTACGGAAACACGTATGGGTTCGGGTAAAGGATCTCCCGAATATTGGGTAGCTGTCGTTAAACCAGGTCGAATACTTTATGAAATGGGCGGAGTAGCAGAAAATATAGCCAGAAAGGCTATTTCAATAGCGGCGTCCAAAATGCCTATACGAACTCAATTTATTATTTCGGGATAGGAACGTAGAACCAAAGAAAAGAAGTCTTGGGGATAAAAAAAAATTGCAGGTTTCTTTTTGACAAACAATATTTCTTTTTTTTTTTACTTCGCCCTTTGGATTAACATTGAAAGAACAGATTCAAAAATGATATGATTCAACCTCAAAGCCATTTGAATGTAGCGGATAACAGCGGGGCCCGAGAATTAATGTGTATTAGAATCATAGGAGCTAGTAATCGCCGATATGCTCATATCGGTGACATTATTGTTGCTGTGATCAAGGAAGCATTACCAAACACACCTCTAGAAAGATCAGAGGTGATCAGAGCTGTAATTGTACGTACTTGTAAAGAACTTAAACGTGACAACGGTATGATAATACGATATGATGATAATGCTGCAGTTGTGATTGATCAAGAAGGAAATCCAAAAGGAACTCGAGTTTTTGGTGCGATTGCCCGAGAATTGAGACAGTTAAATTTCACTAAAATAGTTTCATTAGCACCTGAGGTATTATAAGATGAGATCATACGTAATATAGTTATATTATACATAGTATTTGGATGAAATAGAGTAATTAGTGGATTAGGTTGTATCGGACGCATATCCCTTTATTTAATAACAAAAATATAAAAATTAAAAAATAAATAAAAAATAGCATGTTGATTATATCAAAAATGGGAGGCAACCAAAATTTTAGTTTATCATGGGTAGGGACACTATTGCTGACATAATAACCTCTATACGAAATGCTGACATGAATAGAAAAGGGACGATTCAAATAGCATCCACTAACATCACGGAAAACATTGTTAAAATACTTTTAAGAGAAGGTTTTATCAAAAACGTGAGGAAGCATCAGGAAAACAACAAATATTTTTTGGTTTTAACCCTACGACATAGAAGGAATAGGAAAGGACCCTATCGAACTATTTTAAATTTAAAACGTATCAGTAGGCCTGGCCTACGAATCTATTCGAACTATCAACGAATTCCTAGAATTTTAGGCGGGATGGGGATTGTAATTCTTTCTACTTCTCGAGGTATAATGACAGACCGAGAGGCTCGAC